TTCAGATCAAAATCCTATATCCTTTTCATTTAAAACCTTGGCACAGATCGAAACTACGACTCTCTGATAGAGATCGAAAGCAACAAGATGATTTTGATTCTTGTTTTTTAACAGTTTTAGGAAAGGAAACAGAATATCCGTTTGGTCCTCCTCGAAAAACACCTTCCTTTTTTGAACCCATTTTTAAAGATATAGACTATAAAGTCGAAATAAGAAAATTGAATTTTAGAGTTCGAAGAGTTTTAAAAAAAATAAAAAAAAAACAATCAAAAGCAGTTTTATTTGTAAAACAAAAAATAAAAGAACTTTTAAAAGAAAATAAAATTCCATTATTTATACCGACAGAAATATATGAATCAAGTGAAACTCAAACAGAAAAGGATTCTATAATCAGCACTCAGATAATTCATGAATCACTTACTCAAAATCGATCTACAGGTTGGACAAATTATTCACAGGCCGAAGAAGAAATGAAACATAGAATTGATAGAAGAAATACAATCAGAAATCAAATAGAAATAATAAAAAAAAAAAAAAAAGTAACGCCGGGAATAAAAAAAAATAATAATGGAGAATCACCCCCAAAAATTTGGAAAATATTAAAAAGAAAAAATATTGAATTAATAGTTAAATTTTTCATTGAAAAAATATACATAGATATCTTTCTATGTATCATTAATATACGCAGAATCACTCTACAAATTTGTATGGAATCAACCAAAAAAATTCTTGATAAATACATTGACAATAATGAAATAAATCAAGATCAAGAAAGGATTAATAAAACAAAAAAAAATCAAATTGACTTCATTTCGCCTATGACTATAAAAAAGGCTTTTGATAATCTTAGAAATAGTAAGCGGAAGTCACATATTTTTTTTAATTTATCTTACTTGTCACAAAAATATGTATTTTTAAAATTATCACAAACCCAAGTTATTAACTTCAATAAGTTAAGATCTCTTCTTCAATATAATGGACCTTCTTTTTTTCTTAAGAATGAAATAAAAGATCTTTTTGGAAGACAAGGAATATTTGATTCCGAAGTAAGACATAAGGAACTTCCAAATAATGGAATGAATCCATGGAAAAACTGGTTAAGAGGTCATTATCAATACGATTTATCGCAGATTACATGGTCTAGATTAATCCCACAAAAATGGAGAAATGGACTAAATCAATGCCATACGTCTCAAAATAAGGATTTAAATAAATGGTATTCCTATGAAAAAGACCAATTATTTGATTCAAAAAAAAAACAAAATTCGAAAGTATATTTATTACCAAATAAAGAGGAAAATTTTCAAAAAAACTATAGATATGATCTTTTATCATATAAATATATTCATTCTGAAACTAAGAAGAAGGCCTCTATTTATAGATCATCATTAGAAACAAATAAGAATCAAGAAAATTCCAACAGAAATAACGAAAAAATTTTTAGCATACTCAATCCTATCAAGAATTATCTAGGAAAAAGTGATATTATATATACGGAAAAAAATACAGATAGAAAATATTTGGGTTGGAAATTTAGTACAAATATTGAGGTTGAACCTAAAAAGGACCAAATCAGGGATAAACTTAATAATAAAGGTAATGGTCTTTTTTATCTTCCAATTGATTCAAATTCTGAAATTAATTACAATAAGGTCTTTTTTGATTGGATGGGAATGTCTTTTGATTGGATGGGAATGAATGAAAAATTCTTAATCTTAAATCGCCTCATGTCGAATCCGAAAGTTTTTTTCTTTCCAGAGTTTGTGATACTTTATCATAAATATAAAGAGAAACCTTGGTTTATCCCAAGGAACTTACTTCTTTTTAATTTGAATATAAATCCAAATTTTATTGAAAATAAAAATATCGAGGGAAAACAAGAGGAGAATGAGGTTTTTTTTAATTTTAGTCCATCAAATTCAAAACAATATTTTGAATTAAAGAATCAAAACAATATTGAAGAATATTTTTTAGAATCCATTGAAAAACTAAAAATATTCCTTAAAGGAGATTTTCCTTTGCAATTAAGATGGACTGGACGTTTGAATCAATTGAATCAAAAAATGCTGAATAATATCCAGATATATGGTCTGCTGGTTAGCCTCATAAATGTAAGAAAAATTACTATATCCTATATTCAAAGGAAAGAAATGAATCTGGATATAATGAGGAGGCGTTTAAATCTTACACAATTAACGAAAAAGGGAATATTAATTATGGAACCTGCCCGTCTATCTGTAAAAAATGACGGACAGTTTTTTATGTATCAAATCATAGGTATTTCCTTGGTTCATAAAAGTAAGCACCAAAGTAATCAAAGATACCGAAACCCCAAAAATGTTGCTAAGAATACTTTTGATGAATCCATTTCAAGACATAAAATAAAAACTCTAAATAGAGACAAAAATAATTTTGATTTGCTTGTTCCTGAAAAAATTTTATCGTCTAGACGTCGTAGAGAATTGAGAATTCTAATTTCTTTCAATTTAAATTTAAAGAATCAGAATGGTGTGCATAGAAATAATTTATTTTGCAAGGAAAACAAGATAAAAAACTGGAGTCAATTTTTGGAGGAAAGTAAAAATTTTGACAGAAAAAAAAATGAATTAAATAAATTAAAGTTCTTTTTTTGGCCTAATTATCGATTAGAAGATTTAGCTTGTATGAATCGCTATTGGTTTGATACCAATAATGGGAGCCGCTTGAGTATGTTAAGGATATATATGTATCCCTGATTCAAAATTTTGAGTTTCCTATATATTCTATTGTTCTATGAATTTTTCATTTTTTCTTATGTCCGTGACCGTGTTATATGCAAGCAACCCGATGCGCATATGCGCTGTCTTACATCCCAGTCTAGGATACCTGAATATTAAGGAAATGGGGTATCAATTAAATTAATCAATCGAATCTTCGGACTGAACTATTTGGTATCGTTTTTTTGTATCACTATACAAATGAACTCAAAAATTGGATTGATTAATTTAATTGATAAAACTAGGAATGTATAAAGAAATTATGATTATTGTATATACTACATTAAAATTTCTGACATTATTATTACTGATCAATAAAATAAATATCTGTAAAAAGGGGAGTGTGAAATTATTTTATGGTAAAAAATTCATTTATTTCAATTATTTTGCAAGAACAAGAAGAAAACAAAGAAAACAGCGGATCTGTTGAATTTCAAGTAGTAAGTTTCACCAACAAGATACGGAGGCTTACTTCACATTTGGAATTGCACAAAAAAGACTATTTATCTCAAAGAGGTCTACGGAAAATTCTCGGAAAACGTCAACGGCTGCTGGCTTATTTGTCAAAAAAAAATAGAGCACGTTATAAAGAATTAATAGGGCAGTTGGATATTCGAGAGAGAAAAACTCGTTAATTTGAAGAGTTAGTTTGAATTATTGGCTTAAAGTTTGGTGAACTTCTTTTCGCTTTCAGCAATTCATGGAAGAATGAATCAGGAAAAACCTATGACTGTACCAGCTACAAGAAAAGACCTCATGATAGTCAATATGGGACCTCACCACCCATCAATGCATGGTGTTCTTCGACTAATTGTTACTTTAGATGGTGAAGATGTTATTGACTGTGAACCAATATTGGGTTATTTACACAGAGGTATGGAAAAAATTGCAGAAAATCGAACAATTATACAATATTTGCCTTATGTAACACGTTGGGATTATTTAGCTACTATGTTCACAGAAGCAATAACTGTAAATGCGCCAGAGCAATTAAGCAATATTCAAGTTCCTAAAAGGGCCAGTTATATCAGAGTCATTATGTTGGAGTTAAGTCGTATAGCTTCGCATTTGTTATGGCTTGGCCCTTTTATGGCAGATATTGGGGCACAGACTCCTTTCTTCTATATTTTTCGAGAAAGAGAATTGATATATGACCTATTCGAAGCTGCCACCGGTATGCGAATGATGCACAATTTTTTTCGTATTGGCGGAGTCGCTGCTGATTTACCTTATGGCTGGATAGATAAATGTTTGGATTTTTGCGATTATTTTTTAACAGGAATTGCTGAATATCAAAAGCTTATTACAAGGAATCCCATTTTTTTAGAACGAGTTGAAGGAGTAGGCATTATTGGTGGAGAGGAAGCAATAAATTGGGGTTTGTCGGGACCAATGCTACGAGCTTCCGGAATACAATGGGATCTTCGTAAAGTTGATCATTATGAGTGTTACGACGAATTTGATTGGGAAGTGCAATGGCAAAAAGAAGGGGATTCATTAGCTCGTTATTTAGTACGAATCAGTGAAATGACAGAATCCATAAAAATTATTCAACAGGCCCTAGAAGGAATTCCGGGAGGTCCCTATGAAAATTTAGAAATCCGCCGCTTTGATAGAGTAAAAGATACTGTATGGAATGAGTTTGATTATCGATTCATTAGTAAAAAACCTTCTCCAACTTTTGAATTGTCGAAGCAAGAACTTTATGCAAGAGTCGAAGCACCAAAGGGAGAATTGGGAATTTTTCTGATAGGAGATAAGGGTGTTTTTCCTTGGCGATATAAAATTCGCCCACCGGGGTTTATTAATTTGCAAATTCTTCCTCAGTTAGTTAAAAGAATGAAATTGGCTGATATTATGACGATACTAGGTAGTATAGATATCATTATGGGAGAAGTTGATCGTTAAAATGATAATTGAGACAACAGAAGTACAAGCTATCAATTCTTTTTCTAGATTGGAATCCTTAAAAGAGGTCTATGGGATCATATGGATGCTTATCCCTATTTTTACTCCTGTATTAGGAATCACAATAGGTGTATTAGTAATTGTTTGGTTAGAAAGAGAAATATCTGCAGGTATACAACAACGTATTGGTCCTGAATACGCAGGACCTTTGGGAATTCTTCAAGCTCTAGCAGATGGTACCAAATTACTTTTCAAAGAGAATCTTCTTCCATCTAGAGGAGATACTCGTTTATTCAGTATTGGACCATCTATAGCAGTCATATCAATTTTATTAAG